AAGTACATGCCACTCAACCAAAGAAAAATGATGGAAAGTTGACCAAAATGAGCACTAAATACTTTTCTAGAGATCTCTTCTAAATCACTAGTCTGACTATCAAAATCGTGAGCATCAGCATGTAGGTTCCAGATCCACGTGGTAGTATCAGGACCTTTAGCTATTGTTTTTGAAAAATGGCCAGGTCTGGCCCACTCCTCAAAAGAGGTTTTTACAGGATCTTTATCCACAACAATTTTCACTTCTTGTTCCGGCGAACGAATAATCATTAAGTCCTCCTCTTTCCGGACAACACATACAAAGAGACTTGCCAACAGCAAAGTGAACTTTTTAAAATAGATATCTTTTTGATTTGATGATTAGTTTATTTTTTTCTTATACTAATGCTAACACCTATCTATTTTGTAGTTATTCACTATAACAATTATGATATTGAAGTCGATCTGAGGCAAGTGTTCGGATCTATTATGACATAAGTATATGGCGCCCAATGGACTTTAATTGTTTTGTAAAATTATGATTTTCTTTGAGAATATAATATAACCATATTTTCATGGAAAATACTTTATTATTATTACATTATTCTAGTAACCATGAGAAATTAGAAAAGAAAATCATTAATTCTAATTCATCAGGTTAAGCATTTATTTTATGGATATATATATTTTATATTATATATATCTATATAAATCTAATAGCATAGATAGATGTAGATCTTATTTTGCTACTGTTCCATAGTCCATTTATCCTTATGAGATGCCATATAAACAAAAGAGTAAAATAGAAAAGGAATTGATATAATAAAATTCTTTATTAGATCTTGGCATAGAAACAATTCTTTTTTTTTTCAATTACGACTAATAGATCAACAACAACAATGTTATCAATGGAAAAAAGAAAGGTCTTATGAAGATTCAAAACGCTTTGTTATTTTCAACCAATTATGTGCTTCAATATAATTACCCGGAGTTAGCGCTATAGCTTGTTTCCAATACTCAGCAGCTTGATCAAACCAAGTCTCTGCAATTTCTGAATCACCTTGTAAAATGGCCTGTTCTCCCCGGTCGGAATAGGAAATTCCTTCCCTTAGAACCGTACTTGAGAGTTTCCTACCTCATACGGCTCATAAATACATTCCTTTTTTGTTCTCTCTTAATCCATACTATGCTAATGGAATTACAAAAAAATCAATTTAATTAGTAAAATAGTCAATTAGATAAGTTTTAAACTCTCATTCTGATCAATCAAATAATCAGTTATCAGTTTGCTCTTTTCTCCCACCTTCAGAAGGATGAAGCACAAATTGTGCTATATCCTTACCATTTCTATGAAAGATAACTATCTCGGTTTCATATAATAAATTCATATAGAATCTTTGAAAAATCATTTTTCCATAAGAAAAAATAACTTACTATCTTTGGGATCTGATACTACACCGCTGCTCAATAACTTAGGGGATTCACTCAATTACATAAGCGGATTCCTTACTTTTGTTGCATACCATGACATAAGTAAAAGTAAGCAGTTTTTCGTTGTCTCGACACAATACGTCACGAATTGATCTTTACGGTGCTCGTTTATCCATTTTTCTTTTTATCCATAGAATATATAATAGGTCTTTTCTTCTTCTTTTTTTTGTTCTCATGAAGTGTTTTTTCTTGCTACAGCTAATAAAAACCGTTTTTTTGACGATTTCTATGTAGAAAACCTATTTGTTTCTAGTATTAACTAGTCAATTTCATCCTTTATTTTTTTCTATAGTGGAGATAGTCGCACGTAATGACAGATCACGGCCATATTATTCAAAGCTTGGGGTAAAAAGGGGTTTCGTTCTAGTGCACGGAAATAATATTCTAAAGCCTTTGTATGCTCCCCATTGCTTGTGTGTATAAGACCTATGTTATATAGTATATAACTTCGATCATAGGGATCCATTTCTAATCGCATAGCTTCATAATAATTCTTTAAAGCTTCCGCATAATTTCCTTCGGATTGAGCCAACATCCGTTACGATCGTTCATTCGTTCAAATCAAAAGAATCTCCGTTACAGAACCGTACATGCGATTTTCATCACATACGGCTCCTCCCTTCTGTGCATTCAGATAAATAAGTCATAGAATACCATTTTATATCATTTAATTATGGACTGCAAAGGGACTAGTATTTTTACAAGAAATTTCTAGGCAACCTTTCCGCAAGAGCATTAGTTTAGTCATTCTATTATTTTTAGTACTAAATAAAATAAAAATAAATAGTACTAGCGACTTTAACGATTCCGTTGTTCTCAACGCTTCCTATTTACAGGGATTTATCACTTCAACAATATTTGATGGTTCTACGGGTATCCAAAGTACAAACGAGATGGATGTTTGTTGTCCTAACCATTTTTATGAGTTCTGATACAAAAAAAGGGGGTAACCTTTTTTTAAAGATAACAAAGTATTTGTTTTGTTGATTCCTATTCTCAGGTGTAGTGCTTTATACCCTATGCCGCCTACAGATAGCATAATTCTATAGGTTTGACCTTTCGCTCAATACTCAAATGCACAATTGGAGTATTTTAGGATGCATCAATCGAGGATACACAACAGAAGGAATTGGATATCTCCAAGCTTCACCTTCACCAAGCGTGAGTTTATTTTTTATTACTTATTTTCTAGGTCTAAAAAGAAAAAAAAACAAGAAATAGATCAACCCGCACCATCTCTGTAATAGGTAAATGCCTTTTTTTCTACATAGGTTGTTGGAATGATTTGCAATAAAATATTTGCTACAATTGAAGAGGTCTTATCAATAAAGTTTACATTGATCCTAGATCTAGACATAATTTAGTAATCCATTCCACAATTTTTTTCATTACCCCTCGTTGGTTTGGGTTCTCCCATGCTACAAACAAAGGAATTATAAAGTATTATATAGTGCAAAATCGCATAAAAAAGATGTATTCGAGTATAAATAAATAAAGAAAAGATGCTTAAATAAAAAGAACTAGATAAATCCAATTGCTAGGGGATCTCCGCCCCAATAAACCCCCGGCACAAAAATAAAGATAAATATTCAATATATATCCTAAATGGAATTCCAATTTTACAGTATGAAATTCAAATATTCATTTACTATTTCAGCTAAGGTTAATAACCAAGGATGTTCTTTTATTATTTATCATCTTTTTGTACTTTATTTTGATTTGGCTATGATTCAACCAAGGAGAAAAAATAATAGAATTCGACAGACAGGCTTTTCATGAATCGGAAATATTTTCACTAGGTATGTAGCGCGGGATGGTATAATTGATGAAATCCATTGTTGAGAAATAGTAAAATAATATATTTTTTATTGGTGATACCACCCCACAAGTAAAACTCGCTATTAACTCATTTTATTGTCAATAATAGTATTATTATAAAGGAGAGATGGCTGAGTGGACTAAAGCGGCGGATTGCTAATCCGTTGTACGAGTTATTTGTACCGAGGGTTCGAATCCCTCTCTTTCCGTTTCTTTGAATTTATTAATCTTACTGCCTACAATGAAGCAAATGATTATTGCTTTTTAAATTAAGATTCCAGGAATGAAAATAAATCCTTATATTAGTATATAATGGGTCAAATAAAATAGAAAGAAAAACCTGATTATTTATTTATTTTTGATGCGTAACTTAGAGAATAGAAAATAGAAATTAAGATTATTAGATGGATTTAGTTCATTTAGTTCAGCAAAAAAGGGAAAACAAAATTCAATGAGCTATGAACGTTTTGATTAGGTTCAAGTCTGACGAGAATAATATTCTACAACTAGCAATTCATTTATTTTCAAACCAACCCATTGAATATCAATTATTTGATTGATTAATCCTTTATATTGCAATGAATCAATAGTTAAACTTAAATGTTTTGGTAATTTGTCATCGGCAGATGAAACAGTATCCTTTTGAATTAGACTTTTGGATTTTTGATTATCTTTCGTAGTAATGATATCGCGAGGTTTGCAACGATAACTTGGTATATCTACTACACGACCATTAACTAAAATATGCCTATGATTAACTAATTGCCGTGCTCCAGGAATGGTCGAAGCCATGCCCAATCGAAAAAGGATGTTATCCAAACGCATCTCAAGTAATTGTAGTAAAACCTGACCTGTTGACCCTTTTGCTTTTCCCGCGATGTGTACATATCTCAGTAATTGTCGTTCTGTTAAACCATAATGAAACCGTAATTTTTGTTTTTCTTCTAAACGAATACGATATTGCGATCTTTTCCCTGATCGCAATTGATTCTTAGGGTCACTTTCATATTTTGGTCTTTTACTGGTTAATCCTGGTAAAGTTCCCAACCGGCGTATCTTTTTGAAACGAGGTCCTAGGTAACGAGACATAAAAGCTCCTTTTTTCTTTTATTGAAATTTTATTTTATGTAAAAAAGATAAATGAAATGAAAATTAAACTAAAGGATAAATCAAATTTGCTGAAGTACTAAATACTATATGTACCAACATCTTTATTTTTTTTATATGTATAATAATACAATGTATATAACATACATAATACTCTAAGATTAATAAATTGAGGCGATTGGTTATGGCATTTATTTGTAATTTTATTTTGGCAAAAAAGGGGTTATTCGTTATGGAAAAATAAATTGATAAAAAGCCGGCTATCGGAGTCGAACCGATGACCATCGCATTACAAATGCGATGCTCTAACCTCTGAGCTAAGCGGGCTCACATAATAATACAATGTAAAAAAGAATATCATGGATAAATAGAAAACCACTCCAATAGAAGTAATATTCTAGTTATTCATTAATTATTTTGTTCATATAAACTATATACGTTATAGTTGGTTTTTGTCAAAACGGAATTGAAAGGGGGAAAATAATAAAAAAAAGAGTTATAATTAAGATCATCAATCTTATTTTAAGATAACTACTCTTATTCTATATTCTATAATATAGAATAGAAAATATACAATACAATTGATAACCATATAACATAATGTATAAAAATGATAAAAAAAGATTCATGTTGAACGTTATAGTATTAAAGGCCATACTATAAAAAAAAGGGAGAGATAAATTATATGTGGAATATATCTCTTCCTATTGAATTGAAAATACATCCATGATAAAATCTGTTCCAATGGGAACTCTTTTAATTATTGAATAGGTATAAATAAAATAAGAGGATATGTAAAAAGGAAACAGCATGGACTTGTCAATTTAATTTTAATATAGTCTAATATATTACTATTACTATAATATAATAATTGCTCTCTAAGGAATTAAAAAAAAGTAAAAAAAATATAAAATCCAATAAAGAAATAAAATTACAAATGGAATCGTCTTTTGTTTTTATTTCAAGGACAATGTCAAATAAACAAGAAAGGGGATATGGCGAAATAGGTAGACGCTACGGACTTGATTGTATTGAGCCTTGGTATGGAAACCTGCTAAGTGGTAACTTCAAAATTCAGAGAACCCCTGGAATTAACAAAGGGTAATCCTGAGCCAAATCCTCTGTTTAACAAAAAACTAAAAGAAAGGATAGGTGCAGAGACTCAATGGAAGCTATTCTAACGTATAGAGTGAATTATGTTGTGTTGTGGCTAACTGGAATAAATAACTCTATTTCCATAAGAGAAAAGACAGCGTGATTCATATACCGACCGAAGACATAAATACTTATGGATCCAATCCGATGATTAATCATGATCCACCTTTTTAGTTTTATATATGCATAATATAAAGACTATACACTGTGATATTGATATATGCATTATATAGATATATATTCATCTATTTCTATTTGTATACTTAAATTCAAATACTGAATGGACTTAATATACAATAGGATATTATGACAAAAATAATAAGTGAATACGTTCCGATAAAAAGATTAATGAATCCCATTTATTCCAGAGTTTGCTAGATCTTTTGAAAAACCAATTAATGGAACGAGAATAAAGAGAGAGTCCCATTCTACATGTCAATACCGACATCAATGAAATTGAGAGTAAGAAGAAAATCCGTCGACTTTAGAAATCGTGAGGGTTCAAGTCCCTCTATCCCCACCTATTTAATTTCCTACTTATTTATTTCTTAGCAATCATTGAAATGAATTCATTAAATAATATTTACTTTTTAATAATAGATTATTTTTCAAAAAGGAATCGAAATCAAAAGAATATCGTATCCCATGTATATTAAAAGTAAACAGATCAGATATAGCACTTTAGACAAGTAAAGCATTAAGCTTAAGTATGATATAATTCATAAAATTATTTTGACATTTACTAGGTTATTCTTTGGAATAATTTTTTTTTTATTTTCTCTTCAATTGGAATTTATTGAAATATAAAAAAACACTTTATCTACTACGATAATGCACTGGAAATCGTCGGGATAGCTCAGTTGGTAGAGCAGAGGACTGAAAATCCTCGTGTCACCAGTTCAAATCTGGTTCCTGACATAAAACTAAAAAGGGGTAGCAAATCATATATAGATTAATACAAATTCATAGAAATTAGTTAGGATACATAGTCTCATTGAATGGTGTATAGCATAATACATATCCATCCATATAAGTATATCAATATACATACAAATTCTTAAGAAAACTAAAAGATAGATGTACACTTATTGTAAAGAACAGAATTCCATTTTCTTTTTTTTTTTGTTTTTTTATTGTTTGTCAATACTTTGCTTTCTCTAACTCAAAAAAAGGAAATCTTCCTCTAAACTTGAAAAACTTCCAATTTTAGAAGAAGTAAAAAAGAATAACAATAATAAAATAACAAAACAAACGGAATACTTTTTAAATCAAGTAAAAATACAATGATTTTTCTGTTTTTTTTATTCTTTTATCTATGACTTTCTTATTATTATATTCTTTATGGAAAGCCTGTTTAATTCAAAATAACGCGGATGGGATGGTGGAGAACTCTTTTCATTCCTCCTCCGTTTTTGTTTGTACAAGCAACTCCATATTATATGTATATATGTATATGACCTTTTTACTTTTTAGAATAATAATAAAGAGTAGCCTTTTTGTTTTATTCTTTGTTATGTAGATTATAGAGATGTAGAAAGAAACAATATTTCTTTCTTTTTACTTGGATAAAGCCAAAATAAGGAATTACTACTAATGGGAATTGTGTCATAATAGGATTTGATTATCCTTCAATGGGCATCTTGTATTTCATAGAAATTGGGGGTAATATAGTCCTTACGTAGGGGCCAACCGATCCAACTTTCAGGCATTAGAATACGTTTAAGGCGTGGGTGATTCTCATAAGAAATTCCAAACATATCATAAGATTCACGTTCTTGAAAATCGGCACTTCTCCAAATCCAGAAACTAGACGGGATTTTAGGATTATTCCTTGGAGAAAATATTTTTATGCATACCTCTTCTGGTTTTTCGATACCGTACTGTATTCTTGTCAGATGATAAACACTAGCTAAAAATCCACCGGGTATTACATCATAGGCACACTGAGAACGCAAATAATTGTACCCATATACATATAAAATAATAGCAATCGAGTCCCAATCTTGAGCTTTTATTTGTAAACTTTCTATTCCTTTATAATCAAAACCCAAAGATCTATGAACCAGTTTATTTTTTACTAACCAATCGGATAAACGAATCTGTTGCATTGTCTTGATTTCTCCTACATTTGTATAAGTATTTCCCTTTTAAAATACAATAAAATTTGTAAAGATTGACTTGTACCTTTTTCTTCTGAAAAAATAAATCCTACCTAATTCATTAAAGTGAGATGCTTCATTTTTGAAAAGTTTTTCAAAATCTATTTATGAAATAGAAGATAATATTGAATTGATTGATAAAAAGGATTTCAAGTAAGAGTACTTCGTCGAACAGAAAACTTGTGAGTAGTAGTCAAACATCGATTTTTCTGTTGGAATACTGTTGTATCCTCAATTATCTCTCGAGATACCTTTTTACGAAGTTTTATTATAGCATCTATAACTGCCTCTGGTTTAGGTGGACAACCTGGCAAATAGACATCGACAGGAATTAGCTTATCAACTCCCCGAACAGTACTATAAGAATCAGTACTGAACATCCCCCCTGTAATGGTACAAGCTCCCATAGCAATGACATATTTTGGTTCAGGCATTTGCTCATATAACCTAACTAAAGAAGGGGCCATTTTCATTGTTACTGTACCAGCGGTTAAAATGAGGTCCGCTTGCCTAGGACTTGATCTTGGGACCAACCCATAACGATCAAAGTCAAAGCGCGAACCTATTAATGAAGCAAATTCAATGAAGCAACAACTGGTACCATATAGAAGTGGCCATAGACTCGATAATCTTGACCAATTGGAAAAGTCATTTGATGTAATTGAAATAACAGAACTTGGAGTTGTTTGAGCACGTAATGGAAACTCCATCGAATTCATAACTGTCTCAATGTATTCTTTTCCTTCCTTTTGTTTATTGGATGGATATGCAGTTAAGACCATTCCAAAGCTCCTTTTCGCCATGCATAAATTGAACCAACAATTAAGATAAGCACAAAAATGAAAGCTTCTATAAATACGGATAAACCTAATACATCAAAGCTCATTGCCCATGGATAAAGAAAAACTGTTTCAACATCAAAAACAACAAAAACTAAAGCAAACATGTAATAGCGAATTCGAAATTGTAACCAAGCGTCTCCTATGGGTTCTATACCCGATTCATAACTAGACAGCTTTTCTGGTCCTTCACTAATTGGGGATATCAATCCTGAAATAACAAATGCAAAGATAGGTATAACGATTGAGATTATTAGAAATGCCCAGAAAATGTCATATTTGTGAAGCAGAAACATAAAAAAACTCCTATTAATCCTATTCATGTGGAATAAGCGGAATTGAATCATTCTATTGAAATTATCATTTTCAATTCCTTACCTTTCTCTAACTAAAAGAATAATTCACTTTACTCAAATCAAAGTGCATAGTTTTTATTTGATGTGGGGCATGGATTCTTTTTTTACTAAGGGATCCCTCCTTATCAAAGGTAATACCCATTTGATCTTTGATTATGATTGAGATTTATCTATATCTATAATGTAGATATAAGGTGTTCTGATACAAATGCAAATGGAGCTCCCCACCTTGTTTTATTTTCAAAATCGATAAACATAAAGGTTATTATCCTTTACTCAAAAGAAAAGGGAGAGAGTAAATTCAGTCATACTAAATAAAATTCTAAATAAATTACTTCCAATATCACTTCACATTTTACTACTACTAGTCATTTAATCTAAATGACTACTCTTAATAGTATTCTAACTATCTTGTATCTCAAAGCTCTAACATTATTGTCTCCTTTATTAAATTCATATATATTTAGGATTTCATATTCATATATATATATTGTCTCCTTTATTAAATTCATATATATTTAGGATTTCATATTCATATATATATATATATATTATTATTATTATGTTATATATATTAACATACGATATGATTAGGATATTTCCTTTACTTTAGTTTTGTCTATTGTTATCTTAGACAGTGTAATGTATGCCTTTTGGAATAATGATAGAATCCATACATTCTCGCTATTGCCTCAGGATGGGGAATTGGACCAAATCCAATGTATTAGGGCTATACGGATTCGAACCGTAGACCTTCTCGGTAAAACAGGTTGAACTAATTATTATCCAAATCATTTAAGCTGTTTCAAAGACCCAACATGCTTTTTTATTGCATTGGGCTCTTTCATCAACTGATGTAAAGATCAGTTAGTCTACCATATCTTTTATTTACAGAAGTATAATGAACTGGCTCCTTGTACTCCGATTCATTTTTAAATCTAGGAGAAATACCAAAGTGTTTCAAAGAAGGGTTACCTTGACTTGGGTCTGCAACTTATTTTCAATGTTATTTCTCTCGTCCTGTTGCATGTATAATATGCAATAATATGAAACTTCATACACCTCGAAGTTCATAAGACGAAAAGAGGGATTTTGAGACCCTTATACTCATTATGCCTAGCATTGAATGGACTGGCTATTTACCTTATCAATTAAGATCAAATAAAAGGCAGGTTCTACTCAATTAGACACCAGAATCGGGTCGAACCAAATCTTTTGCTTTTGCATTGTCAGGCTATTTTTCTCTTGTTCTTTCGAATTCATAGAGTAAGACATTGATTTTGCAATAGTATGGCTTATGTTCCTTGCATAATAAGCTTCTTTGAAAAGCATTGGCGCGCGTGTAAACGAGGTGCTCTACCTAACTGAGCTATAACCCTTGGCAGAAAAATATTAACATATCAAAAGTTTATTGTCAAGATGAAAATTCTCTAATCCCGCACTCTTCAATCTTTTGATTGGCTTTTTCTTTTTAATGGAGTGGGATTGCTTAAAGATAGCATTTGATCTATGATAATAAATCAAAGTGAAAAATATGACTTTGTAGTGTTAAATTACCTACTTAACTCAGCGGTTAGAGTATTGCTTTCATACGGCAGTAGTCATTGGTTCAAATCCAATAGTAGGTAGAACTTATTAGATACCAGTGAGTTAACTCCAATATCTAATAAGTTGTTCTACCCATTTTAGTTTTTTTTACCCTACCCCTTATACCGGATTAGCGTCTTACATTGGCGGAATAACAATATAGTGTAATTAAAAAAAGGGGGTTACTTCTAAAAAATATGCTTTTTTATTCTTTTTCTGGATTAACTAGTATAGGATATAACATTGACAGCCTCTACTCGTGTTCTAGCTCGTCTAAGAGCTAGATTAGCTTCGATTATTTGTCTTTTACCTTCAGCTTTATTAAAGTTAGCTTCAGCTATTTCAAGAGCTTGTTGAGCTTCTTGCGGATCAATGTCAGCACTCATTTCTGCATCGTTTCCTAAAATGGTGATCTCATTATTACCTATTCTAGCAAAACCTCCCATCAGAGCTACGGTTAACCATTGATCCTTAAGACGTATTCTTAAAAGACCTATATCTACAGCTGTGGCAATAGAAGCGTGGTTTGGTAATACTCCAATTTGCCCATTAATTGTAGATAAAAGGATTTCTTTCACTTCGGAATCGAAAAGGATTCGATTAGGAGTCAGTACACAAAGATTTAAGGTCATTTCTTCAATTTGCTCTCCACTTATAAGTTCATAGCTTTCGCGTTAGCTTCATCAATGTTTCCCACCAAATAAAAAGCCTGTTCTGGTAGACTATCTAGTTCCCCCGAAAGTATTAGTTGAAATCCCCTAATAGTTTCTGCAAGACCAACATATTTTCCCGGAGAGCCAGTAAATACTTCTGCCACAAAGAAAGGTTGTGATAAGAAACGTTCAATTTTTCGCGCTCGTGCTACAGTTAAACGATCTTCTTCAGATAATTCGTCCAACCCAAGGATAGCTATAATATCCTGAAGTTCTTTGTAACGTTGTAACGTTTCCTTAACTTTCTGCGCAATGTCATAATGTTCATCTCCAACGATTCGAGGTTGTAACATAGTTGACGTTGAATCTAAAGGATCTACAGCTGGATAAATACCTTTAGCAGCTAATCCTCTTGATAGCACAGTAGTAGCATCTAAATGTGCAAATGTTGTTGCGGGAGCAGGGTCGGTCAAATCATCCGCAGGTACATAAACTGCTTGGATTGAAGTGATAGATCCCTTTTTGGTAGATGTAATTCTTTCTTGTAAAGAACCCATTTCTGTACTAAGGGTAGGTTGATACCCCACTGCAGAAGGCATTCTTCCTAATAAGGCCGATACTTCAGACCCTGCTTGGACAAAACGAAAGATATTATCGATGAATAGAAGAACATCTTGTTCATTAACATCTCGGAAATATTCTGCCATAGTTAGGGCAGTCAAACCAACCCTCATGCGAGCTCCTGGTGGTTCATTCATTTGACCATAGACTAGAGCCACTTTTGATTCTGCCAAATTTTGTTCATTAATCACTCCAGATTCTTTCATTTCCTTGTAAAGATCATTTCCTTCACGAGTGCGCTCCCCGACTCCACCAAATACGGATACCCCTCCATGAGCTTTTGCAATGTTGTTGATCAATTCCATGATCAGTACTGTTTTACCTACTCCGGCTCCCCCAAATAACCCAATTTTTCCACCACGCCGATAAGGAGCTAAAAGATCGACTACTTTAATTCCCGTTTCAAAGATGGATAATCTTGTATCTAACTGTGTAAAGTCGGGTGCTGATCTATGAATAGGTGATGTTGCACTAGGATCTACAGGACCAAAATTATCAATAGGGTCCCCAAGTACGTTGAAAATTCGTCCGAGAGTGGCTCCGCCGACAGGAACACTTAGAGGAGATCCCGTGTCAATCACTTCCATCCCTCGCGTCAGCCCATCTGTAGCACTCATAGCTACAGCCCTAATTCGATTATTTCCTAATAATTGTTGCACTTCGCAAGTCACATTAATTTTCTGATCAGTAGTGTCTCGACCCTTAACTACCAAAGCATTATAGATATTAGGCATTTTACCCGGGGGAAAAACAACATCTAGCACTGGTCCAATAATTTGTGCTATACGCCCTATGCCCTTTTCTTCCATTTTTGAAAACGTAGAACTAGAAGTTGTAGGATTTGTTCTCATAATTACAATATGTGAATTATAATAAAAATAAATTCATTGGAATCTATCCAATATCAAATCCAAGTGGATTTTCATTTTATTTTCTATTTTGTACCATATAAATAAGATCAATCTAATTAAATATAAAAGAAATGTCCAATAGCAAGTTTATCAGTTAATTAAATAAGAAATAAATAGAGAATCACACTTGCTTGAGTTAGTATAGTTATTGTCTAAGTGAAATCCATTCAAGATGGAATAATTTATTCATCTAATAAGTCAATTGGACAGTTTAGTGAATATCAATATACAATATCAATATATATATACTTTTCATAAAATAAGTTAAAGTAGATGAAATCCTTAGCCAATGTGCTCTTTCTCCATCATTTTCATTATTCAAATGCAATATGGAATGTAAATGTATTTAAATCCGAACCTTATAATGAATCTCCCTAATGGATTGCTTATTTTGATCTAATTGGTTATTCTTTTTTCATAAGTGTTACCTTTTTTAGACCCCTTTGCGGTTTATTATAACTATTCTCCTATCTAGGATTTACATATATATATACGACATATAGTAATTAATATTACTGTGAAGAGAGAGTTTTCTCAACAGTTATGACTTAAATTTGAAAAAAAAAAATATTCCACATAAAAAGTAATCCATTTTCCATTGGGTTGCATTATCCATATAAAAGAATATACAATAATATATGTATTGAAGGAATAATAATAATAATGAATAAAACACATGATATGGTCTAAGAAAATTAATGCAATTTTTCTAATGTAGAGGTTGTTGATAATTTTCATATTGATAATATGAATGTTTCAAAGGTTTTATTTACAACTAATATATATCGTATCGAGTCGACCTTGTCATTGTGAGAATTTTAAATTAATTAAGTTTTAGGGAGGGATTTATGTCACCACAAACAGAGACTAAAGCAAGTGCTGGATTTAAAGCTGGTGTTAAAGATTACAAATTGACTTATTATACTCCTGAATACGAAACCAAGGATACAGATATCTTGGCAGCATTTCGAGTAACCCCTCAACCCGGCGTTCCTCCTGAAGAAGCGGGCGCTGCGGTAGCTGCCGAATCCTCTACTGGTACATGGACAACTGTTTGGACTGATGGACTTACCAGCCTTGATCGTTACAAAGGACGATGCTATCACTTAGAGCCTGTTGTTGGGGAAGAAAATCAATATATTGCTTATGTGGCTTATCCTTTAGACCTGTTTGAAGAAGGCTCTGTTACTAATATGTTTACTTCTATTGTGGGTAATGTGTTTGGTTTCAAAGCTTTACGAGCTCTACGTTTAGAAGATTTACGAATCCCTCCTGCTTATTCAAAAACTTTCCAAGGTCCACCTCACGGTATCCAAGTAGAAAGAGATAAGTTGAATAAATATGGTCGCCCCCTATTGGGATGTACTATTAAACCAAAATTGGGATTATCTGCAAAGAACTATGGTAGAGCTGTTTATGAATGTTTACGCGGTGGACTTGATTTTACCAAAGATGATGAAAACGTAAACTCACAACCATTTATGCGTTGGAGAGACCGTTTCTTATTTTGTGCCGAAGCCCTTTATAAAGCGCAGGCCGAAACAGGTGAAATAAAAGGGCACTACTTGAATGCTACTGCGGGTACATGTGAAGAAATGATCAAAAGGGCTGTATTTGCCAGAGAGTTGGGAGTTCCTATTGTCATGCATGATTACCTAACTGGGGGATTTACTGCAAATACTAGTTTAGCTCAGTATTGCCGCGACAATGGCCTACTTCTTCACATCCATCGGGCAATGCATGCAGTTATTGATAGACAGAAGAATCATGGTATGCATTTTCGTGTACTAGCTAAAGCATTACGTATGTCTGGGGGAGATCATATTCACGCCGGTACAGTAGTAGGTAAACTGGAAGGGGAACGTGAGATGACTTTGGGTTTTGTTGATTTATTACGTGACGATTTTATTGAAAAAGACCGCGCTCGCGGTATATTTTTCACTCAAGATTGGGTTTCCATGCCTGGCGTTATACCCGTGGCTTCGGGGGGTATTCATGTTTGGCATATGCCCGCTCTGACCGAAATCTTTGGGGATGATTCCGTACTACAGTTTGGTGGGGGAACTTTAGGACACCCTTGGGGAAATGCGCCTGGTGCAGCAGCTAACCGAGTGGCTTTAGAGGCGTGTGTACAAGCTCGTAATGAAGGACGTGATCTTGCTCGCGAAGGTAATGAAGTTATCCGTGAAGCTTGCAAATGGAGTCCTGAATTAGCCGCTGCTTGTGAAGTATGGAAAGCAATCAAATTTGAGTTTGAACCGGTGGATAAGCTAGATAAATAAGCTAGATAAAACAAAATAAAATAGAAAGATAAAAATAAAAAAGAAATACATATTTTTTCGTAATTCTCCTTTGTTCTTCTAATGGATTGCGGTGAACCCCTGCCCAATCTTTTTTTCATAAAAGATTGGGTAGAATGCAATATCCAATAAAGAAGAAATTAACATTATCCTTATCTACATATCTTTTTGATATGTAGATATCTTAATTACTAGATATAATTTATATCCAATTAATGGATTGTATAAATTCCCAATATATTGAGGTTGAAGGCTAACTAATTCAAAATTTTTACTTTTTATTATCTTTATTCTTGTATCCATAATTCATTCTATGGATTCTGAGGACTAGTAGTGGTGGAGCTTTTGATATCTTTGAGTTTAAAGCTTTAAAGCTAAAATACCAATTCTTTTTATCTACTTTACTGATCTTGTATATTGTCTTTTTCGTTCCATATGAAAATATGAAAACGATCGAATGACTATTCATCTATGGTATTTTCATAAAATAGGGAGTCGGCAAACCTTATGGAAAAACGATGGTTCAATCCAATGTTGTCTAACAAAAATTGTAAAAAACATAAATGTGGTTCAAAAGACATTCTTCGGGTTATTGGACATACCGATGGAGTTAAAGAACCCTTTCGAAATGATCAAAAGAACAATTTGAGTTTTAGTTATAATTTTCATAATGTGGAATATTTATTTGCTATCAGTAATATTTGGAAGTTTATTTCTGATGATACTTTTTTACTTCGGGATAGGAATGATGATAATTATTCTTTATATTGTGATATTGAAAATCATATTTTTGAGATTGACAAGCATAATTCTTTGATAAGCAAATTAACCAAGATTTTTCCTAGTTTTTTCAATAAGGGATCTATGAGAAAAAATAAAAACTATTTGCATTCTATCTATGATACTGAATCGGGTTTTAATAATCATCTGCATAGTTGCATTGATAGTTATCTTCGTTTTGAGTTAAGTATTAATCATCCTCTTTACAGTGGTGAGGACATTCAGCCTGACTTATATAGTTTCATTTGGAATAGTTTCTTTTGTACTGACACTATAAATGATAATGAAAATTCTAGTACAATAACTAGTAGTAATGGCAATGATTTTGATAGAAATAAAAAATACAGACATTTATGGATTCAATGTGAAAATTGCTATGGATTAAATTATAAAAAATTGTTTATGTCAAAAATGAACATTTGTGAACAGTGTGGATATTACTTGAAAATGAGTAGCTCAGATCGAATTGAATTTTTGATTGATCCAGATACTTGGGATCCTTTCGATGAGGATATGATCTCTATGGACCCCATTGAATTTCATTCCGAAGAGGAACCTTATAGAGATCGTATAGATTATTATCAAAGAGCAACAGGACTAACTGAAGCTATTCAAACGGGTCTCGGTCAACTAAACGGTATTCCACTAGCAATTGGAGTTATGGATTTTCAATTCATGGGAGGTAGTATGGGATCCGTAGTAGGAGAGAAAATCACTCGTTTGATTGAATATGCTACTAATCAATCTTTACCTCTTATTATTGTGTGTGCTTCCGGAGGAGCACGCATGCAAGAAGGAAGCTTAAGTTTGATACAAATGGCTAAAATATCTGCTGCTTTATATGATTATCAAGCAACTAAAAAGTTATTTTATGTATCAATCCTTACATCTCCTACAACAGGAGGTGTAACCGCAAGTTTTGGTATGTTGGGGGATGTTATTGTTACTGAACCTAATGCATACATTGCATTTGCAGGTAAAAGAGTAATTGAACAAACTTTGAATAAGACAGTCCCTGACGGTTCACAAGCTGCTGAGCACTTATTTCATAAAGGGTTATTTGACCTAATCATACCGCGTAATCTCTTAAAAGGTGCTTTGAATGAGTTATTAGAGCTACATGGGTTTTTTGCTTGAATCGATATTTTCAAAAAAAAAGTAAATAGTGTAGTCACTGGTACAGTAAAAGTATAGTAATATACTATATTCAATTATCTTATTTTTATTATAGTAAATATCATATTCAATAAGACAAATATTTAGTTTTAGTTACTTGTTATAAACAAAATAAGAATGATCTATTATCCAAATGGAAAAAATATAGAAAGATATATACCAAATCTAATATAGAATAGTAATAGAGAGTAATAGATAAATAAAAAGAATCATATAAATACAATACTCTATAAATATTTAAATAGATACAAATACTACGGTATATGTTATATTCTATATAATATTAATATAATATATAGAATATATATAGTATTCTTATACGATTTTCTTCTTATTCATACTCTAATAGTATAGACTACTATGTCATTTATTAATTATATTGAATTGATACAAAATAAGAATATATTCAAATGGAAGAATAGGAAAAAATAACGATTTTTCTAATAAATACAAATATCTAAATCAAAATAGTAAATTGGAATCGAGGCAAACATATATGACAGATCTTAACTTACCTTCTATTTTCGTGCCTTTAGTAGGTTTAGTATTTCCGGCAATTGCAATGTCTTCTTTATTTCTTTATGTCCAACAAAATAAGATTGTTTAGACCCCCATGCCATGAGCACAAAATAGGATTTATCCTTTTATTTATATCTAAATAAAAAAAATTTATTTATTGTGATCTGATCAAAGATTTATCGTTCTTTACACACAAAAGAAACAATGAGGTTGCTTTGCATAAATACATGCAGCTTCGTAGAATTAAAGATATGATATATATTGTGTATATGATAAAAAAGTAAAACGTATCGACAAATACCTTTTTTAGAAAGTCAATGTATCTAACCAATTCCATGGATTATTCTACATTAGATCAATCCACATGTCATAGCAATAATGCTTAGCTCATGAAATCTATTTATTGAACTAGTCAAAAAGACAAAGAAAGATAAAGTCAAGGTTACAAAGTTATTTAGGTTTTTCTATAAATTGCAATCGCATAGAACTAAACTATATTTATTAGAATATGAATTGGCGATCAGAGTCTATATGGGTAGAAATTATAAAGGGTTCACGAAAAACAAGCAATTTTTTTTTGTCCTTTCTTATTTTTATGGGTTCACTAGGATTTTTAGTGGTTGGAACTTCCAGTTATATTGGTAAGAATTTGATATCTTTATTTCCTTCTCAACAAATTATTTTTTTTCCACAAGGTATCGTGATGTCTTTCTATGGAATCGCCGGTTTATTTATCAGTTCCTATTTGTGGTGCATCCTTTTTTGGAATGTAGGTAGTGGTTATGACCTTTTCGATAGAAAAGAAGGAATAGTGTGCATCTTCCGTTGGGGCTTTCCTGGACGAAATCGGCGCATCTTCCTTCGCTTTCTTATTAGAGATATTCAATCAATCCGAATTCGGGTTCAAGAGGGTCCTTATCCCCGTCGTGTCCTTTATATAGACATCAAAGGTCAAGGTGTCATCCCCTTAACTCGTATTGATGATAATTTTGTGACTCCACGAGAAATTGAAAACAAAGCTGCTGAATTGGCCTATTTCTTACGTGTACCAATTGAAGTCTTTTGAAATGAATTGAAAAAAAAGAAATGAATAAAAAAAAGAGAAACATTATAGTCAAAATCCATTTCTAATTCAATATTTTTTATTTTTCATTTGTTTAATTTTTTTTTACTCCTCTTATTATGGATAAGGATGTGATTCAACTCAACTAAAATAAAATATAAAAAACCGAAAGTTTCGGAATAACTAGAATTCTATTTATATTATACTATAATAATAATAACTAATAGTAAATCAAATAGTTAGGTATATTAAATCAAATAATAGTGATTGGGTATACTATAATATAGATTAGGCAGGAATCTATAGCAAAAGGATTTCAGACTTATTTTTATACAGAAGACCTTTTTTTTATTTAAAGTAAGTAAAGCCTTAATCTATCCAAGATCCAATATATATCTCAATTGAAAAGAACCTTTTTGATCTTATTGTATTGAGATATAGGCTGGGCATAGTCATAATCCTTATTCATTTTGCCTCTATTTTATATTCTTTCTATAGATCCACTAAAATAAATGGTATTTTTACACAAAAAGGTAAATAAATAATGAGTTAAATACTCTGTTATTCATCAATTCAAAGAAATCTCATATAGAATCAAACCGGTTCATTACCAATTTAATTTATCCATTTTTACAGAGAAAAATGACAAAAAAGAGAGTATTGGCTTCTTTCCCATATCTTGCATCTATAGTACTTTTACCCTGGTGGGTCTCTCTATCATTTACTACATATTTTGAACTTTTGATTACTAATTGGTTAAATACCAACCAATCAGAAACCTTCTTAAATGAGATTAAAGAGAAGGACATCCTAAAGATATTTATAGAATTAGAGGAGCTGTTCCTGTTGGACGAAATGATAAAGGAATACCCAGAAATCCATATCGAAAAACTTCGTAGAGTAATACATAAGCAAACCATTCAATTGGTCAGAAAGCACAATGAGTCTAATCTCCATATCCTTTTACATCTCTTGACAAATGTAATCTGTTTTGCGATTCTAACTGGTTATTTTCTTTTTGGTAATGAGAAACTTGTTGTTCTTAATTCTTGGGTACAAGAATTTTTGTATAACTTAAGTGATACGATAAAGGCTTTTTCTATTCTTTTAATTACTGATTTATGGATTGGATTTCATTCGACCCATAGTTGGGAATTACTCATTGGTTCATTTTACAACGATTTTGGATTGGATCATAACGATCCAATTATATCTAGCCTTGTTTCCACTTTTCCAGTGATTTTAGATACAATTGTGAAATATTGGATCTTTCATTATTTGAATCATGTATCTCCTTCACTTGTAGTCATTTATCATTCCATAAATGAATGAAGCATAAGTTTCTTTTATACCCTGATATAGTGACAAATTATTCAACCTTTATTTGAGAAATCCAATCTTTGATATATTAATGGTATTTTCGCTATTTCTACTTGTTCAAGATATTCATCTTACCATTATATTACAACTAAACCCTTTCTAAACTA